CACTAAAGGATTTAATCGCAAACTTGACAGATAACCCATAAACTCTAAATTATCTTTAGATAATTGATTTATATTGACCTTTTGCGGTTGAAACCATATGGAAAAATAACATTGCCATAAATTAACAAAATAATATTTCCATTTATTCATCAGAAGCGGCGTATCCTTTGTTGCCAGAATGCATTTTCCGTGATATCTAACATAATGTATCAAAGGATCCTTGAGCAACCCTAGGATCGATGGAAAATTATTAACAAAGACTTTTAAAAAATGTTGTATTTTTCCATAGAATAAAATTCGCTCAAAAAGGACTTCATAAGATGTCGATCGTAAACGAGAAGACCGCCTGCGTAGAAAAAAAAAGATAGATTCGTATTCACATACATGAGAATTATATAAGAACAAGAAAAATCTTAGATTCAAAATTGATTTTTTTTTAATATCAAAATTCTTCCAATTGCAATACTCGTATAGACAGAACCGAAAAAAATGCAAAGAAGAGGCATCTTTTACCCGGTAACGTAGGGTTTGAACCAAGATTTCTAGATGGATGGGATAAGGTATTAGTACATCTAACACATAATTAAAATGTGATAATTTATCTTCTAAAAAGGGAAATATTGAATGAATTGATTGTAAATTATAAGATTTTTTTAATTGTTTTCCTTCGAAAGAGGATCCTAATCTTAGGGAAAATGGAATTTCTACAATCACTGCAAATAAAACAGATATCATTTGATAATAGAAAAGATTGGTATGCCCCAAAAAGGGATTTTGGCTAAAATCCTTAGTGGGAATAATCAAACGATTCTGTTCAGACATCCGCAAAATTAAGCGTTTCACAATAAGTGAACTATATCTTTTGTCATAATCCGCATTTTCCAAGAAAATAGAGCGGTGTCTATTTAATCTATTTAAACCACGATCATAAGCAAGTACATAAATATACTCCCGAAAAAACAGTGGATATAGAAAACTCTGTTGCCGAGCCCCGTCGAACTCTAAATATCCTTGATATTTCTCCATTTGGATTGAAATTCGATTTGAACTGAAAGTAAAGTCTTTTTTTATTGAGTTCTGAAATGACACATAGTGCGATACGGTCAAAATGAGGTATTAGACTACGAAAGCAATAGATACCTCATAAACAGGTAGACTGCTAACCGGATTCTCTATCTTTAATAGGTTTCTGTTCGTTATATTATAGAATAACAAAACAAAATGATTAGAAATCCTTTATTTTTTTAACCTAATCGCTCTTTTGATTTTGGAAATATATATATTTTTTTATCAATATACTGCTTCTTTTACACATCCATCTCCAACCTAACCCAAACAGACTAGGGAAAAAATAATTAGGACTCATGAAAAAATTGATAATAACACGCAAGAAAAAAAATCCTTCCCATACCCGTATTAGGCACTAATCTATTTTTAACATTTAATTAGATCGGGTAATTTTTCAAATTACGAATGGAAGCTCGTTTCTTTTTTTTTCCTGGAATCAGGAAAACTGGTTTTTTATCCATCCATTTATTAACTCGACCCAATTTGGAATTCCTTTTTTTTGTTCGCCATCAAAATAAGGTTGTACCGATCAGGAAAGCAAAAAAAATGTTATCTGAATTATCCCTTGATACGACATGCTATTTTTTCCATTCATTCCTTGCAGGATCAGTCGTGGTCTTACAAACTCTACCGTAAGATCTGTACGAATCCGTTTCTTCATACAAATGTGTAAAAGATGCTAGTCGCACTTAAAAGCCGAGTACTCTACCGTTGAGTTAGCAACCCCAAAAAACAAAAAAAGAAAGTACTGCAAATATGTAGATACAACCAGAATAAAGAAAAAAAATCAAAATCCAGTCATGTGTGCGTCCGGGATAAATAGATCTATTTCTCTATGAGAGAATTATATTTGGTCGATACACTGTTGTCAATATGATTGTGAATTTTTAATATAGCGAAAAGAAAAAAATAAATAAAAAAGCTTAACCCCTCGGTTTGTTAGTTCATACAATGAATGAAAACTAAGCCAGTTAGGGTAATCTCAAATCTTTTTATACTTTTTTAGACCCAACTTTTATGGCCTTTAATTTTTTATGAATAATGAATAAATTATATATATAATAATATATATATATATATTAGTTTTATTCAGAATTAATATATTATTTTTTTATTTTATATACAGTATTATTTTCATAAATTTGTTTATGATTATAAAACATATTTAGTTGATAGTAGTTGTTAGCAGGGTATTATTAGTATTCCTACGAAGGTACGAATACTAATAAATCGAAATTCTAAAAAAAAATGATGGAAGCGAAAGAGGAGGAAAGAAAAGAGTAGATAAAATTTGATACCAAGCTATATATGAGTCTTTCACATCCTCTTTTTTATGTTTCATTAATTAAATTTCGTGTTATTAAGACTTAATTCCGTAAAAATCCCTGCCTTCTTTGAAATATCCTGAACTGTTCTTGTTGGTTGAGCGCCTTTTTTAAGGAAATCGAGAATAGCAGGAAGATTTAAAAAAGTTTTATTAGTTATCGGATCATAAAAACCCACTTTCTGAAGATCTCTTCCTTCTCTTCGGGATCGAACATCAATTGCAACGATTCGATAAACGGCTCATTGGGATAGATGTATATGAATAATACCCCCCCCTAGAAACGTATAAGAGGCTTTGGCCTCGTACGGCTCGAGAAAAATTCAATGAGTAGAAGTTAACTCTCTGTATAAAATACACATATTAAATAGATTAATAAAAACATTAAATCAATTGGCCAGTATTGAAACCCTAAATAGTTTTTCCATAAAAAGCATTCGTACCATTAGTACTCTCGTAACTCAAGTTAAATAACTCTCAAATATCTCAACAGAGAATCCTTAAGTACTCTTTTTTTTGAGTAGTCTCTAACCCTTTTTTTGTTTGTCTCATTTTTTAGAATCAAATTTTATTCTTCATTCTGATCTAGTTGTTCAAACAATTTAAAACTGGATTTACTTGTTTCAGGATTCTTTATCCTTACTTTGAATCTTTGGGTTTAGACATTACTTCGGTGATCTTGAATCATTTTATTAAAAAAGGGCAGCAACAAGCCCCTTATTTTGTTTATGATTTCTTTTCTTTCTATCAAAGACTATCAAAGAATCATACAAACGCTTGATTCACGCATGATAGACTTTTGATTCAAAGAATTTTACAATTTTAAGAAAATTTACTTTTCCATTCTAAAATTGCTTGAAAGGGCTTTTTTTCAATATAAAAAGACTTACGAAGTTGTTCCAACTTATTGATTCGCAATAACCCTAGATCCTTACTCCCGCTAAAGGAATAAAAACTTTCTATTCTCCTCGAGCTCCATCCTGTACTCTTTTTTATATTCCAAAAAAGTGTAGCACTTTAGTAAAATAGAACACAAAATGTCGAGCCAAGAGCAACTATATTCCTATATAAAAAGTGGCGGATCAAAAAATCCACAGCAGATAATGTCCTTCAGTTCAAGTCGCACGTTGCTTTCTACCACATCGTTTTAAAAGAAGTTTTACCATAACATTCCTCTAGTTTGTGTAATTGATTCAATTATGGAATCATGAATAGTCATAGTTCAGTCAGTATATCGTAATCTATACTTTTTCTTTCTCTATGAATGGAGTAGTGAATTTACGCGTAAAAGGTTCAGTCAGAATTCAAATGAATCCCATATTAGATTGTATATATGTAAATTCGAAATTTGAATAGAAATTTATATATATATATTTCTATTCAAACTCTTATAATCTAAGGTTCTACCTTATTTACCCGCAGCACACACAAATAAAAAAAGAAAATATATTTTTTTTTGAATTCGGTTGAAATGATGAAAAATAAGTTGATTATTCTTTTCATTTCAATATTTTATATATAATATATCTTGGATTTTTAAACAGAAAGAGAAAGATGGTGTACAAAGGCAATAGAAGGTTTATTCCGTAATGACTGTACTCTGGGACGGAAGGATTCGAACCTCCGAATAGCGGGACCAAAACCCGTTGCCTTACCGCTTGGCTACGCCCCATTTCGATTTTTATTCAAGACTACTAAAAGAGTAATATTGCTATTGGTTGTTCGTCAATTCAATTTAAGCTCAATTTAAATATAGATTACATTAGTGCTAGAGTTTTGACACGTGTAGATAGCAAATCAAACTGACTTTATTGATCATTACATAGAATTCAATTAAGATATTGTATGAAAATATTATTTCTTTAATTCTCATAAGAGAATGAAAGGATTTTTGATTGAGTAAGTTCAACAAAGTCTTTTTAGACTATCTTTCTTTATTTTTTCCTTATATAAAAAATATATTAATAACTCAATCAAAATTAAATTATCCACAAGAACACCAATTTTTGTTATGCTTAATATATTTAATTTGATCTGTATTTGTTTTAATTCTGCCCTTTTTTCAAGCACTTTTTTAGTCGCCAAATTGCCGGAGGCCTACGCCTTTTTGAATCCAATCGTAGATGTTATGCCCGTAATACCTCTTTTCTTTCTTCTCTTAGCCTTTGTTTGGCAAGCAGCTGTAAGTTTTCGATGAAATTCTTAATACTGTCTTAGAAAAATTCACGATTTTTATTCTTACAACAATTCAAAAGATCAAAAAAATTTTGACGTATGAACGAACTCTCAATTCAAACATTGAATTTTTTTGGTAGCCATCCTAAATCTGGATCATTCTATTTCCTAAATTTTATCCTCTTTTCCCTAAATTAAAGAACCTAATTAGATTCGAGCTCACAAAAAAAATATCTAGATGTTGGTATGCAAATCTGTTTGAATATTAAAGACTCGACTATATAGCGTATTACAAATGACTTTCTGAAACCTTTTTTTTATTTATTTTTTGGTATCAAAATTAGATATTTGGTATAAAAATAGAGAATCTATTCTCTTTTTTTTTTTTTTAAGTAAGATCTTGGAGATTGTGTAATGCTTACTCTCAAACTTTTTGTATACACTGTAGTTATATTCTTTGTTTCTCTCTTCATATTTGGATTCCTATCTAATGATCCAGGACGTAATCCGGGACGTGAAGAATAAAAAAGAAAGGTTTTTTTATTGCTTTAGTTAATTAGTGGAAATGCTCGAATTTTATTAGTATTTTATCTATTACACATCATCAAAAGGAGAAAGGGAAAGAGAGGGATTCGAACCCTCGGTACGATTAACTCGTACAATGGATTAGCAATCCAACGCTTTAGTCCACTCAGCCATCTCTCCTAATCGAAAGGGGATACTTATTAGGTTCCACTATAAAAAAAGGCTTTAAAAAAACCCTTCTCCACTTTATTCTTAAATATATTTATCATCTATTTATATATATAATATATATTACTATTATATATATATTACTTTTATTATAGAACTTTCTCAGCAATTCTATTTACATAAAAAATTTAGATAAAGATTAGATAAAGAAAAGGCTCGAACTCAAACGATAAATAAATAAAACCACAATAATAAAAATAGAGAATCCTCTTTTTATTTTGTCTCGTCCAAACACAAGTAAAAGATCTTTTTTATTTTAATAGCCTGGCCTGGCCAGTCCCCAGCCGGGCCTTTTTTTGTTAAAGTTAAAAGACTCATCCAATGGAGTTTTAGGAAAAAAAGATCTGAAATTGAAAAAAAAAGGGGGGGGGAATACGCTTTACTAATTTTATTAAGTCTACGCTAGAATTTTATAATTTTTTTTTTCATTTTTTTTTATTACACCCCCGATTACTTTAGTTCGACAAAAGGTCCATTTATATACAATAATTGCATTGTAGCGGGTATAGTTTAGTGGTAAAAGTGTGATTCGTTCCTTTAATCCCTTTAATAGTTAAAGGGTCTCTCGGTTTGATTCATCTTCCGATCAAAAACTTTATTTCTTAAAAGGATTTAGTCCTTTACCTTTCAATGAAAAATTCAAGGAAGATTATAGATTCTCGTAATTTGTATCCAAAGACTCTAATCAATTGTAAATTTGGATTATGAAATTCCGAAACATAATTTTTGAATTGGATGACTATTTACAATTCAATAAGTATAACAAGAGGATCCATGGATAAAGCTAGAAAAGTTTATTTCTAATCGTAACTAAATCTTCAGTTCTATTCATTGTTTGGTATAGAAAAATTGAAGCAAAATAGCTATTAAACGAGAACTTTGGTTTACTAAAGACATCGACATATTATATTGTTTTAGCTCGGTGGAAACAAAATACTTTTCCTAAGGATTCCGTTAAATAGAAATAAAGAACGAAGTAACTAGAAAGATTGTTAGAGTTCTCCTTTTCTATCGTCTAGAAGGATCATCTATAAAGCAAAATTTTCTGTGAAAGCACCCAGATGAAAAAAAAGCTAACATAGATGTTATGGGTCGAATTTTTATTTCGTTCCCGTCGTATTTTATTTGGTAATTTCGCCATACATCATAAAGGAGCCGAATGAAACCAAAGTTTCATGTTCGGTTTTGAATTAGAGACGTTAAAAATATAAAAATGATCAGTCGACGTCGACTAAAACCCTTAGCCTTCCAAGCTAACGATGCGGGTTCGATTCCCGCTACCCGCTTTAAATTATAAATAGCCCCCCTCCCCTTTTTTTATTTTATTAGAGACAATTTTATGTATTAGAATTGTCTAATAGCAATTGTGTATTGAATTCACTTCAATACACAATTGCTAAAAAGATTTCGCACCTTCTTTTTTTTTTTACAACTGTAAAGTCAAAAAAAGCGAAAAGCGTCCATTGTCTAATGGATAGGACATAGGTCTTCTAAACCTTTGGTATAGGTTCAAATCCTATTGGACGCAATATCAATATATTTATATCTATATTGATATTTATCTATTATTTCCATTATATTATATATATATATTATATAATATTTTTTTATTCTATTTAGAAAAAAGATAAGAAAGAATATAGATAAGAAAGAATATAGAATAAGAAAAAAAATTCTGAATGCTTTAAGATTTAATATTAAACAGATATTAATTATATATTTCTTTCTATTATATATATACTTAACTTAGATATACTTCTAATACTTCTATTTATAGAATTATAGAATTTCTTAAAAATTAAATTCAAGAATAAAATTGACTAAAGAATAAAAAAAAAAAAAAGAATGATCCATTTACTTTTTTATACTTTCTCCTGAAGTAGAAAACGTTCCAGTTGTTCTTGAATACCTTCTTTCAACAAGCTTTCTGCTTCAGCGGTTAATGTCTTAGTAGAGGATATGATTTCTTGGAACTGAGGTTTATTCGTTTTTAAGTAAGTGCGTAACTGAACGAGAAATTTTCTTACTTGTCCAATTTCTAATCCATCCAGATAACCATTTGTTCCGGTATAAATGGTCATTATCTGTTCTTCCACTGTGAGAGGGGCTGATTGGGATTGTTTCAGTAACTCGCGCAATCGTTGACCTCTTGCCAATTGATTCTGAGTAGCTTTATCGAG